ATACCACTATTTTTGGTTTTGGATCTTCCAAAGCATTCCCGCAGGAGATCCGGACCAATTTTTTTCTGATCCTTCGATAAAAAGATTCATTCTCTTCATAAAAAATAGGAGGTAGAACGAATAAAGATTTCTTTTTCGATTCATCCCTGGAGTTGAATACCTCATTCAAGAATTTTTTTTGATCCAATCTGTAGGAATCAATAGAAAAGGCAAATCCCTTATGATACACCAGATCCGGCTCGGTTATTGATAGAGTTAATAGATCTGCCATTTCTTGAAATCTCTCTTCTGATTCAAAATCGTGGTGCAACGTGTATCCTCCCCTGTTCCGGTCATGGAATAGATGAAATAAATCAAAAAATGAATTTTGGTTCAAGAATGAAATCTTATTGGAACTGTCCATATCTGGTTCATCCTTCGGAACCATATCACATCCCGGATCTGATGAAATAGGATGAATTGAGACGGTATTTTGTAAATACGTAATTATCTTGAATATCTCAACCATTTCTTTATTTTCCGATCTCCTGGAAGGGACAAAAGAAAAATCTTGTTGTTTCTTCAACAATTTATGATCTCTAGTGGACCCCTCAGTAGGATTCGAACCCAGATGAAGTTCTGACCATCTGTCAGAGAAAAAAGAACGAATTGATCTTGTAGGATTCCCAAGAAATTCTTCGATTTCTTCCGGAAGCAGATGATTATTCATCTGCTTCTCACGTTCCGTGAATAGCCGGGACATTGAGGAATCCCCAGAAAGGCATTTCGGGAATCGGTCTGATTCTATCTCTGTTCGTTCCGTTTGAAGAAAGGAAGGATCCCAAAGAATCGATCTTTCTTTTAGTTGTTGAATCTCTCTTTGATTGATCAATGTGTGATATTCCGAATCCTCATTACTAATGGAATCAAAAGGATCTCTGGATTGATCAGAAGATCCTTTCAATTGGCTAGAATCCGTTACTTGAACGAAAATAGATCTTGTGGAATCATATTGCATATTTGACGATACATTCCGTACCTTGCTAAAAAACCGATCCTTGTTTACCAACCACACATTGTCTAACCAAATCCAATTCTCTCTCGATACATTCCTCAAAAAATCCGATTCGTGCGGATTCTTCCCCCAACTAACGAAGAGATCTTGGCGGAATTGCCACATATGAAATTGAGCACAATTTGGCAAAGAAATACCCCACTTGTTTCTCGAGAGGAGATGGGAAACATGCTCAATATCATTTGATTGAATAGTTGACCCATCTCCTTGTTGTTTGAAGAAACCCTCCACTTCAATTGGTCTTTTTTCACGAAAAGCAGACATGAGATAACAAATCCAGTGTTTCACTAAGATTTCGAATAGCTGTCCCGAATTCAAGTTAATTATGTTTCGCTTCTTCCTCGGAGAAAGACGATCAAACAATTCCCAATCAGGGTCCTTGCGGATCGGATCATCCGTATAGGATACAAAAGGATACTCCAGATATTTGATATCTTTCTCTTTGAGTGAGATCTCAATTCCAGCTACGGTTTCATTAGATATCTTACAACTAGAATCCCTCTTTTTTCGGATCCGGTTCCTCCACCACCGCGAACCCCAGTTAGATTCAGGCATGATACACTTTTTAGTTATTGGGAGAACCCAAGTACTCTCTTTCGGATCCATGAAACAACTCTCAGAGATCTTTTTCCCTTTTGGAAGATACAGGAGCGAAACAATCAACCTATTGATATTGGAAGACCCAAAAGATTCTTCCAATGTATCATTTCTGGGTCCAATGGAATTCATAGGTATAGGAAGAAGCCCCATCAAATAGAGATTTTTTCTTTCGACCATATTTCGAGTGTTAATACGATATATAAGGACCGCTACTGCAAGCAGTACTACACCTTTGATCGTGAAATATCGATTGCTTGTTGAACCCTGCGAATCGCGTGAAAGTAGGATACTCCAAATTCGGGGGTCAAAGAGTTTCATAAAACGTTCTTGGTGGAAAAAAATGTGAGTGAAAGATCCCACGGAATCGAATTTGGTCCACGAATCTAAGAAATAGTGAGAATTCTTGATCTCTCTCAATATCTCTCTCAATTCGAAGATCCAGGATTTTAATGGATGTCGTTTCACTGCTTCCTGCTTCATTGATTCCTCCTAAGGATTTCATTTCAATTGGAATTTGGTTATTCACGATGTACGACGATCCCCGTTACGCATCCATGGCTGAATGGTTAAAGCGCCCAACTCATAATTGGCAAATTCGTAGGTTCAATTCCTGCTGGATGCACGCCAACGGGAACGTTCAATACGTCTATTGGAATTGGCTCTGTATCAATGAAATCTCATCATCCATACATAATGAATTGGTATGGTATATTCATACCATAACATATGAACAGTAAGAAATAGAATTCTTATCGATACTGGAACTCATAGGGAAGAAAATGGATTTATGGATGGAATCAAATATGCAGTATTTACAGACAAAAGTATTAGGTTATTGGGGAACAA